AAATAGTTAATAGTTAAGGAGTCAAATGGGCTTTTTGGGGATAGAGGGACTTGAACCCTCACGATTTTTAAAGTCAACGGATTTTCCTCTTACTATAAATTTCATTGTTGCCGGTATTGACATGTAGAATGGGACTCTATCTTTATTCTCGTCCGATTAATTAGTTCTGCAAAAGAACTATCAGACTGTGTGGTGAATGCTTTGATCAATGAATATTCGATTCTTTCTTCAATATGGAATCGATTCACAACAATTTTTCCCCTTTTCATAGAAAAATATAGATTTAAGGTCGTCATTAATCATTTGATAGAGTATTTCAGTACGTATACGTATGTATATACATATATCCTTCATCTTTTCGGAAGTTTCAATGGAAGGATTCCTCTACCAATGCAACACAGTCAATTCCATTTGTTAGAACAGCTTCCATTGAGTCTCTGCACCTATCCCTTTTTCACCTTCTGGGCCTTTGTTTGTTTTTGGAAAATAGGATTTGGCTCAGGATTGCCCATTTTTATTAATTCCGGGGTTTCTCTGAATTTGAAAGTTCTCACTTAGTAGGTTTCCATACCAAGGCTCAATCCAATTAAGTCCGCAGCGTCTACCAATTTCGCCATATCCCCTTTTTGTTTTGAGATTAGGATCTCATTTATATTGAGATGTCGTTCTCTTTTTTATTTCCTTTCTAGTGGAACCGTTGAATTCATTAAATACTGATTCATATCTCGAAAAAGTTTTTCTCCTCTTTGATTTCTTGGCTATCTTCTTTCATCTTCTATAGGAAACCCGCACCCGCATTTGGTCCAATCAGAAACGATTCTATCATTTCTGTATCTGCAATTCAATATAGATGGAGATATACCACGTATATATGTCTCTCTTCTGCTCGTTTTTCCCATGCAATTTGGAATACTTGAACGGTCGATTCTTTTTTTCGTCTGAGCTTCCATCTTTACGAATCAAAGCGCAATAATTTATAATTATTTAAAACAAATCATTCCATTTAGAAATAAAATATAGAAGTGTAATAAAAAGACTTTCAAATATCATTTGAAAGCAAAAACGAAAATAATTTAATCTAAAAATAGATCTAATCTAATATTTTTTAATATTAAATGCTATACTATAGAATTGTACTATATAATAGTGATGTTGATGTGATAAAAAAACTAAAATTATATATCGATAGATTAATCGTTATATTCTATGGTCTATGATAAGTATGAGTATTGAATATTTCCTTTCAATTCTATATTATATTATATTTTTTCGATAGTCATATTCATTATGACTAGCTAATAGGAATCGACAAGAATGCAAATATATTAATTAATAGCTAACAATAGTTTATTGAATCCCTATGCAGGTAGAATTTATCTTATGTGAGCCTGCTTAGCTCAGAGGTTAGAGCATCGCATTTGTAATGCGATGGTCATCGGTTCGATTCCGATAGCCGGCTTTTCTCTATTTATTTTCTTCGAGTTTTTACATGATTGAGAATGCCCTTTTGAAATACGAAATCAAATAATATTGAAAAATTTATTTTTTATCTTATAGGAACTTACAACTATGCCATGAAAAGAATCCCTTTGATCTATTTTTTATCTATATAGAATCTTTATATAGAATATATATATATATAATATATATATAGAATAGAAAGGTCTGGATATTTATTCATCTAATTATTCTTTAGAGTATAAGTACACTACTACTTCCGTAAACTTCGCTTCATTTATCATTTAGTTCAGTTTTAGTTTAGGTTTATTCTGTAAAATGAAATTTCATCAATAAGAATTCAATATAAATAAGAATAAGGAGTCTTTATGTCACGTTACCGGGGACCTCGTTTCAAAAAAATACGCCGCCTGGGAGCTTTACCGGGACTAACTAATAAAAGGCCTAGAGCCGGAAGTGATCTTAGAAACCAATCACGTTCCGGTAAAAAATCTCAATATCGTATTCGTCTCGAAGAAAAACAAAAGTTGCGTTTTCATTATGGTCTTACAGAACGACAATTACTGAAATACGTTCGTATCGCCGGCAAAGCCAAGGGGTCAACAGGTCAGGTTTTACTCCAATTACTTGAAATGCGCTTGGATAACATCCTTTTTCGATTGGGTATGGCTCCGACTATTCCTGGAGCCCGTCAATTGGTTAACCATAGACATATTTTAGTCAATGATCGTATAGTAGATATACCAAGTTATCGCTGCAAACCCCGAGATATTATTACGGCGAGGGATGAACAAAACTCTAGAGCTCTGATTCAAAATTCTTTCGATTCATCCTCTCAGGACGAAATGCCAAAACATTTGACTCTTCAACCATTCCAATATAAAGGATTAGTCAATCAAATAATAGATAGTAAATGGGTCGGTTTGAAAATAAATGAATTGCTAGTCGTAGAATATTATTCGCGACAGACCTAAACCTAACGAAAATAAAATAAAAAATCACAAGGGTTTGGACAATTTTGATCCCTTTCGTCGAAGTAAAT